AGCAAAGCTCTTCGCATTGCAATGCCTATTGTGTCGGCTTGGCCTTTCATAAGTGGAGACAGAATAAAGCGCCCATAATAAAGACGTTTACTGTCTGTTCTTGATTCAACACACTTCCACTGTAGTGTCCGAGTAGATACTGTTACTTTCTCTCGAACCATAGTAATATTATTTTATTTGATTGAATTATTTATTTCTCTTGTTTCTCTTGAAATTTATTCACTGTTCATTTCTACACACGTCTTTTTTTCGGAGGTCTACAGCCATTATGTGGCATAGGGGTTACATCCCGTACGAAAGTTAATAGTATACCACTTCTACGAATAGCTCGTAATGCTGCGTCTCTTCCGAGACCGGGACCTTTTATCATGACTTCTGCTCGTTGCATACCTTGATCTACTACTGTACGAATAGCATTTGTTGCTGCAGTTTGAGCGGCAAAGGGTGTCCCTCTTCTCGTACCCTTGAAGCCCGAAGTACCGGCAGAGGCCCAGGAAACCACCCGACCCCGTACATCTGTAACCGTGACAATGGTATTATTGAAACTTGCTTGAACATGAATAACTCCCTTTGGTATTCTACGTCCACTCTTACGTGAATCAATACGTACATTCCTACGTGAACCAGTTCTCGGTATAGCTTTTGCCATATTGTATCATCTCATAAATATGAGTCCGAAATATATGGATATATCCATTTCATGTCAAAACAGATTCCTTATTTGTACATTGAGCCTTTTAGCGAGTCTGATTATCCTTGTCTTTGTTTATGTCTCGGGTTGGAACAAATTACTATAATGTGCCCCCGCCTACGGATTAGGCGACATTTTTCACAAATTTTACGAACGGAAGCTCTTATTTTCATATTTGTCGTTCCTTATCTTAATTCTGAATCTACTTCTTGGTAGAAAATAAGTTTCTTGAAATTTTTCATCTCGAATCGTATTGAATAAAAACGCCCTAATCTTTCGAATCCTTGTTTCGGAGTCGATAAATTATACGTCCTCTGGTTGAATCATAACGACTTACTTCAATTTTGACTTTATCTCCCGGCAGTATCCGTATAAAACTACGTCGGATCTTTCCTGAAACATAACCTAGAATCAGATCTTCATTATCTAACCGAACCCGGAACATGCCATTGGGAAGCGATTCAGTAATTAAACCTTCATGAATCCATTTTTGTTCTTTCATTTCAGGTAAAGCCCCCCTGAAGTATCAACTAATGAAGGAGAAACGATATTAGACAACTCACCCCTTTTCTTTTTTTTTTTACAAATAGGAAAAGGTTTCGGATCCCATTTGGATATTAAAAGGATTACCATATATAACACAAAATTTCTCCGCCGATTCCTTCTAGTCGAGCCTCCCGGTCTGTCATTATACCTCGAGAAGTAGAAAGAATTACAATCCCCATCCCACCTAAAATTCTAGGAATTCGTTGAGAGTTAGAATAGATTCGTAGACCGGGTCTACTGATCCGTTTTAAATTTAAAAAATTTCTATAGGGTCTTTTCCCATTCCTTCTATGCCGAAGGGTTAAAACCAAAAAATAGTTGTTTTTTTCTCGATGTTTTCTAACGTTTTCGATAAAACCTTCTCGGAAAAGTATTTTAACAATATTTTCGGTAATATTAGTAGATGCTATCCGAACAACTCTTTTTCTATCCATATCAGCATTTCGTATAGAGGTTATTATCTCAGCAATAGTGTCTCTACCCATGATGAACTATAATTATTGGTGCCTGAAAATTGGATATAATCAACATGTTTTTCTTTTTTTTTTCTATTGGTTTATGAATAGGAATTTTTTAAGGTATATGCGTGAGACACAATCTACGAATTAATCTAGTTCTTAATCTAGTTCTTTCAAATACCCCAAAGATATCACGATCTCATTTTATTTTATAATACCTCGGGAGCTAATGAAACTATTTTAGTAAAATTTAATTGTCTCAATTCCCGGGGGATTGCACCAAAAATTCGAGTTCCTTTTGGATTTCCTTCTTGATCAATCACAACTGCAGCATTGTCATCATATCGTATTATCATACCGTTGTCGCGTTTAAGTTCTTTACAGGTACGAACAATTACAGCTCTCACTACTTCTGATTTTTCTAGGGGCATATTTGGTACTGCTTCTTTGATCACAGCAACAATAACGTCACCAATATGAGCATATCGACGATTACTAGCTCCTAGGATTCTAATACACATCAATTCTCGAGCCCCGCTGTTATCCGCTACATTTAAATGGGTCTGAGGTTGAATCATATCAAATTTTTAGTCTATTCTTCCAATGCAAAGGATGAAGAAAATAAAAGAAATATTGTTTGTCCAAAAAAAGAAACTTGCGTTTTTGTTTCATCCCCAAGATTCATTTCTGTCGGTTCTACATTTTTATCCCGAAATAATAAATTGAGTTCGTATCGGCAGTTTGGATGCTGCTATTAAAATAGCCCTTCTAGCTATATTTTCGCTTACTCCACCCATTTCATAGA